CAAATTCGCATTCAGATACATAAGAATTATATAGGAACCAAAATAGTCTTTGATTTTCTTTTGAAAAAACGTAAATAGATTTTTTCGGAGTAATGAGACTATTCCAATTATGATATTCGTGGAGAAAGAATCGCAATAAATGCAAAGATGGAACATCTTGGATCCGGCATTGAAGGATTTGAACCAAGATTTCCAAATGGATAGGATGGGGTATTAGTATATCTGACACATAATTTAAATGTGATAATTTGTCCTCTAAAAAGGGAAATATTGAATGAATAGATCGTAAATTCTGACATTTTGGTATTTCTTTTTCTTTGGGAAAAGATACTAATCGCGGCGAGAATGGAATTTCCACAATGACCGCAAAACCTTCTGATATCATCTGAAAAAAAAAATGAGAATAAAAAAGATTGTTGTGCTCAACGAATCGATTTTGGTTAGAATAATTAACCGAATTAATCAAATAATTCTGTTGATACATTCGAATAATTAAACGTTTCACAAGTACTGAACTAGATTTATTGTCATAACCAATAATTTCCACGGGTTCGTAAAAAATCGAATCATTTAAACCATGATCATGAGCAAACGCGTAAATATACTCCTGAAAAAGAAGCGGATATAGGAAGTGTTGTTGCCGAGATCTATCTTTTTCTAAATATTCTTGTAATTCTTCCATTTACATTTCTACTTGAGCCAGAGGCAGGAGGTTTTTCTTGGTTTATCAAATCATACATACATAGTGCAATATGGTCAGAACAGGGTATTATGTATTGTATTATGTATATACTAGTGAATTTTGTTTTTTCATTATAGTAAGAAAAAAATATATACCCCGGAAAAGAAAGAGGGAGTCCAATCAACAGATCTTTTTACCTTCCTTTTCTATCCAATTGGTTTATGTTCGTTATAATTACAACAGGAGAAAAAATCCTTTATTTTTGCAACCCAATTGCTCTTTTGACTTTGGAATAAATTCTCTTTATCAACATACTGTTTCTTCTACACATCCGTCTACAATCCATAATAAAGAATAATTAGGATTCTGAAAAAAAAAGAAAAAATCTATGGTTCACTCACAGGAGAACCCACTCTTTCCCGCATTAGGCACTAATCCATTTTTAACGTCTAATTAGATCGGGTAATCATTCAAATTAAGAACATAAGCTCGTTGCTTTTTATTTTACCAGAATTGGAGCCATAGAGTTCTATCCATTTATTCACTAGACCCAACTGTAAATGTGAATTTCTTTTGTCCCCTTCCAAAAATCAAAACAATCTTTTGGAACTGTAACGATCCGGTAAGGATAAACTCAAAGTTCGACTTTGACTTTAATTTCAAATTAAATAAATTAATAAAATCGAAAATCTAATAAAATAATAAATTGATTTAAAATAATAAATTGATTACGACATGCTGTTTTTTCCATTCATTACCCTTGAGGATCAGTCGTGGTCTTATAGACTATACCAATAGTCTGGACGAATTCGTTGCTTCATCCAAATGTGTAAAAGATCATAGTCGCACTTAAAAGCCGAGTACTCTACCGTTGAGTTAGCAACCCGGATAAATAGGATATGTAGATACGATCGAAATACAAAAATGAATTGAATTGCACTGCACGACCCTATCAAAACATTGAACTAGCAACACATCGAAAAGAAAGATTTTCTGATCAATTAAAAACACAAAATACCAAAATGAGCAGATCGGATTAAAAATATTCCCAATCGAAATGGAAAAATTATGACGGACCACCCATTCTTTGGCAAATTCTTTTTGGATTTTCCTTAAGAAAATACATCTTGTATGAGAGTAAATGCAGCAAGACAAACCCATCATTTGAGTGAAGGAAACAAAAAAACCAATATGGGGTGGGGATAAACAGCCCTATTTATCTACGATCGAATTATATTTGTTCGATACACCATTGTCAATATAAATGCAATGGTGAGAAAACAAATCAAGAAAATAAAATAAAGACTTGTGTTGGATTGGCACAACATAAACATAAATAAGAAATTGGAATGGAAAAAATGAAGGAAAAGGTAAAGAAAAAATTCCGGTTTATTCAATCAAAAAAAGTACGATAAGCAAGCTTAACCCCCTGTTTGTTGTTAAATTCAATTCCCCCACCAAAATAAATAAATATGAATAAAGCAAGAAAAAGGAAGATTGTGTGTAAATTGTAAATATAAATAATTACACAAGGATAGATACTAGTTACCCTTCCCTACTTTATTTTATTTATTTAATAATTTTGTTTTTTCCTTTAATTAACTCGAAGTTCTTTCTTTAAAGAATTCTGCCTTCCTTAAAATATCATAAACAGTTCCTGTAGGTTGAGCACCTTTTTCAAGGAAATATAGAATAGCAGGAACATTTAAATAAGTTTGATTCTTTATCGGATCGTAAAAACCTACTTTTCTAAGATCTCTTCCTTCTCTTCGGGATCGAACATCAATTGCAACGATTCGATAGATGGCTCATTGGGATAGATGTAAATAAACAATGCCCCCCCTAGAAACGTATAGGAGGTTTTCTCCTCATACGGCTCGAGAAAAATGATTCTAATTTCTGTATATAATAGCAAGTGGATCCATAAAATCATGAATTTTACTATGATTTGAATTGAGTACTTTTTTCTTCTTCCTTACAGGAAAAAAGAAATCTCATTCATACTCATAACTCAAGTTGGGCAATTCTGACAAGAAAATCCTTAGACATTTATTGAGCCGTCTCTAAACTCTTTTGTTTGTCTCATTTCGAATCTATTTTTATTCCTCAGTCTGATCCAATTGTTGAGACAATTGAAAATAGTGTTTCCTTGTTTCGGAATCCTTTATCTTTGCTTTGTGAAATCATTGGGTTTAGACATTACCCCGGGGATCCTTATTCCTTTCAAAATGGCAGCAACATACCCTTTTTTGTTATTTATTTCTGTTATTTCTTTCTATATAAATAGAATACGAACGATTGATTCCCTTGTGATACACTTTTCATCGAAATAGTTTTACCAATTTCGAAAAATGGGACTTTTCAAACTTGTTCTGAATTTGAACCTTTCGATTTAGAATTTATATATAGTGAGGATATACTTACAAAGTTGGTCTAACTTATTGATTTTCACTAACCCTAGATTCTTTCCCTTGAAAAATGAATCAATCCTTTCTTCTCGAGCTTCATCATGTACTATTTACTTATAACCCAACACAAATTAGGTTCCGGGCAGAACAAACTATGTCGAGCCAAGAGCATCTTCATTACTATAGAAAATGGCGGATGTCAAAATCCACAGCCGATCATGTCCTTCAAGTCGCACGTTGCTTTCTACCACATCGTTTCAAACGAAGTTTTACCATAACATTCCTCTAATTGAAATTTCAAAGCGGTATGGAATTGATTCAATATAAAATCATGAATAGTCATTGGTTCAACCGGTATATAATAGTCCATACTTTCTATCTACGGATAAAATACTTTCTATCTACGGATAAATAAGTATTTATCCGGATAAGGGTCAACAGGGATCGAATTTATTTAATTTAACCCCATATTCTATCATATGAATGCAAATATTTATTTATAAATATATATAAATTATTTATAAATATATATAAATTCTAAATATATATAAATAAGACGAATAAACGAGTTTGCTTAAGACTTATTATTTACATCTTCAACAGATTGTTCGAGACGATCAATCATGAAGGATCCACTTTTCTCGAACAAATAAACTATAAACCTCCAAAAGAAGTTTCTGTTTCTATAGTATAATACTAATGGTTTCCAATCCCGAAATCAAATCAATTAGTAACCAAATAAGCTACTCCAATGACCCGAAAAAGTCGAAAGTCTTTTTGATAATATGGATTTCTCATACTTCTTCCAGTACCAATCAAAAAAAAAAATGAAGTAAAAAAAAAGATCTCGTGTAAGGGAAAATGAAGTTCCTTACGTTATTGTTATTCTTTCTTTCATCTGAAAGAGAAAATCTGAATCAAGAATCAGAGAAGTATTTTTGGATCCATCATATACAACGAGGAGTTCTTACCTTAGCCGAGGTAATTATAGATATTTAAAAAATCACAGATCCTTTTCACTTAACCGAAAAGCCCTTGTTACTGAAATACAACAATACAATAAAAATACATAATATATATCATATAGGCATAGGCCTTGTTTCTTATACAGATTTTGTTTTACTTCAGATTCAATAATCTTTAGATCAATTCTAAAGTCAAGTAGATGGAATATACGAATTTCTCCCCAATCACTACATTACATTGATTTACAATGGTTCATTTGAACCAGATAATATCTAAGATACAAAAAAATAAGGTCCAGATCAATCTTTCCTATTTTTTTTTTCTTTTACCGCGCCAACTTTAATTAGAAGTTTTAAGACCTGTGATGAAATTCAAAACTCCCCACTCTTTAATCTCTACATTCTATGTGGAATTGGGTGGGATACCATTTATTTTCTTTTTATTGACTTTAGGTTTGGGGAAAGGGAATAGAGAGGTCTTTCTCTCACATTCTGATTCAGAATGCATCATGTGATAATTCCCATTTCATAGGTATTAGATATGGGACATAAAGTTTCTCTAAGAAACTAACTTCAAAATGAATATGAAATGAATATGAGTAGTACGAGTATATCCTGAATGTTTATGATATAATAGACCAAAAATCTCTTTTTTGAATGAAAATAAAAATATTCAATTTTACCCGCATTTGACACTTGATTCCGTTTGTGAGAAACCAAACGAATTCTCAGATATGATTCTTAGAACCATTCTGAAAATTCATAAGAAAAGATTTTTCCCTTTAACAAATTTTTGTTTCATGGATGCAGTGTGATCCCATCTTTTCTTTCGTTTCATCAGAAACGATCTGGGACGGAAGGATTCGAACCTCCGAATAACGGGACCAAAACCCGCTGCCTTACCGCTTGGCCACGCCCCATTTTGATTTCTATTCGATACTAATCAACACTAATATTGGTATTGGTTATTCGTCAATCCCAACCCAAATACATAAAAACATATGGGATATTTTGTTGCTAGGATTCAAGACATGTAGATATAGAATCAAAAAAATTCATTGATCATTACATAGAATTCAATTAAGATATTGTATGAAAGTAGAATTCCTTATATTCTCATTTGAGAATGATAATGGAGGGAGGGATTTTTTATTTGGGAGAGTCCGAACCGAAGAAAAAGAAGGATTTCTTGATCTGCCTTTTTCATTTTTCCCTTATAAAAATAACTCAAAATCAAATTACCTAATCCACAAGAACGAAATGTTTGTTATGCTTAATATCTTTAGTTTAATCGGTGTCTGTCTTAATTCTGTCCTTTATTCGAGTAGTTTTTTCTTCGCCAAATTGCCCGAAGCTTATGCCATTTTCAATCCCATCGTAGATGTTATGCCTGTCATACCTGTACTCTTTTTTCTCTTAGCCTTTGTTTGGCAAGCCGCTGTAAGTTTTCGATGAAATCTTTAATACTCTGCTAAATTGATGATGTATTCGATAAAAAAATTCTAAAAATTGATAAGATCAGATAAGTCTTACATTACGAACCCTCGATTCTAAAATGGAAATTCTTGTATATTGAATGAATAACCGCAGCGATGAATTTGGATCAGCCTTTTCCCCGTTCTGGCCTTCCAGTGAGCATGGACTATTAGGTACTCCACAATACCTAATTATTGATATGACAAGAAATCTTGGGTAACGAATGAATAAAAATCTTATTACAAATAAATTCGTTAAAAAAAAATTTTCAAGAAAAGACTTTATTTTCTTTTTCATTTTTTTGAGTGTCAAAACAAATAAAATAGTATATGTGGTAAAAAATAGGTAATCTATTCCCTTTTTTCAAAAAAAAAATGATTTTGGAGATTGTGCAATGCTTACTCTCAAACTCTTTGTTTACACAGTAGTGATATTCTTTGTTTCCCTTTTTATCTTTGGATTCTTATCTAATGATCCAGGGCGCAATCCTGGACGTGAGGAATAAAAAATTTATCGTTTTTTTTTTTGTTTTTTTTTCTAAATGAATTCTTAATAATCTTATTTGTTTCATACATTTAACTATGATAAAATCAAGGGATCAGAATTTTTTCGAATTCGAGAATCCCAAGTGATCAGAGAAAGCGGAAAGAGAGGGATTCGAACCCTCGGTACAAATAACTCGTACAACGGATTAGCAATCCGCCGCTTTAGTCCACTCAGCCATCTCTCCTAATTCCAAATTGAAAATTTTTTATGTATGTGATGTAACACGTAAAATAAAGATTGATAAAAATCCACCTTCTTTATCTTTATTTTCTTTTAAAATTATTAATTTCTTTTTTAATTTATATTATCTTTTTATTTAACTTTATTTACAATTTTTATTATTTATAATTTATATTAATAATATAATTTATTAAAGTTTAATATAATATATAATTTAATATAGAATTAGAAATATAAAAAAAGAGAAAAATAGAATATAGGAATTAGAAATATTCTAAAATATTCTATCTAATAAATAATAGAAATAAAAAAAAAAATTATTGAAATTTAAACAAAGTATTTAATATGAAATTAAATATTGAAATAAAATATGAATAAATATATATAAAATATATAAATATGAATAAATATATATATACTATATATATATATAGTATAAATATATTATGTATAATATATTTATATTATGTATAAGAAAAATAATATAAGAAAAAAGATAGAAAAACGAATTGATCGGGAATTCAATATAGATAATGACTCAAAACGGATCTCCTCAATAGAAAGACTATCTTAGTTCTTTGATTTTATACGAAATTCTCCCGGCCCGGTCTGCTTAAGTACTGGCCGGGCCATTTCTTCTTTTATTCCAATGAATCCTTCATAGATCAAACGATTGAATTTGGAATTTATATCAATCAAAAATACTTGTTATTGAAGCAGCAACAACAAGAGGAATTTCCATCATCATTCCTATGATCGAAGTGCCATTTATTATTATTGAATTTAATTTAATATTTATTTTTGATTCTTCTTTTTTATTTTTATTGATTCTTTTTTTTTTTCTTTTTCTCAGTTTATTACTTAATTCCTTACTGTTGTCAAGTAAGGAATAAAAAAACACATATGATAACATATCATATATATTAAACAATATTAAATTACATTTAACAATATTCAATATTAAAAATATTTCTAATAGAAAAACACATATTTCTAATAGAATAGAACTCAATATAACTCATTTACTTCTTCAAGAGACAAACTTTATTTGAACAGTTGAGATTCAATTGACCCGAATTCATAAGATCTGGCACTGGCAGTTGAAAAGAAGGTGAAAAAGGGGGTCCTTGTATACAGAATTTATCATTTTTATAGTCTAGCTTCAATCACCCCTTTCCTTCCGGTGGGAACCATTAGTTTAGTAATGACTTCCCAGCAAAAGCTTAACTTTTTATGTTATGTT